TAATAATTTTGATTAGAAATGAATTTTGCAACATCTGACTTCGTACCACTGAAAGATTGAGCTGAATACTTAAAAAATAGCCCAAAAAGTGAAATGAATGCTGGGATAATTGGTTTATATGGATCGTTCCTGGTCGAGACCAAATATCAAAATGACATTGCCATAAATAGATAAAATAGTATTTCCATTTATTTATCAAAAGAGGAGTATTCTTTGAAACCAGAATAGATTTTCCTTGATATCTAACATAATGGATGAAAGTATCCTTAAAGAAAGATAAGGTATATGAACAATCCTTAACAGATACTTCTACAAGATGTTCTCTTTTTTCATAGAAAAAAATTCGCTCAAAAAAAAAGCGAAAATCTTTTAACCGTAACTGAGAGGATTTGGTACGTAGAAAAAGAAAGATAGATTCATATTCCCATACATATAAATTATATAGGAACAAGAAAAATCTTGGATTACTTTTTGAAAAAAAAGTAGAAATCCTTTTTTTTGGAGTAAAAAGACTATTCCAATTATTATTATAATAGTAAGAAAAAAAAAACCTTAATAAATGAAAGAAAGAGACATCTTTTATCCAATATCGAAGGATTTGAACCAAGATTTCCAGATGGATAGGATAGGGTATTCGTATATCTGACTCATGATTTAAATATATCAGTTTATCTTCGAAAAAGGGAAAAATGGAATGAATTGATCGTAAATTATTATCAGATTTTACGATTTCTAATTCCCTTAAGGAAGAGGTAAATAATTGTAGGGAAAATAGAATCTCCACGACGACAACAAAACCTTCTAATATTATTTGAGAATTAAAATGATTATTATAACCCCTAAAAGGATTTTTGTTAGAATCGTTAGCAAAAATGATGAAATGGGTCTGTTGATACATTCGAGTAATTAAACGTTTTACAATTAGTAAACTAAATTTTTTGTTATAACCTACATTTTCTACAAAAATGGACCCATAACCACAAGCTAGTCCATAAATATATTCCCGAAAAAAAAGTGGGTATAGGGTGTCCTGGTGTCGAGATCTATGGAGTTCTAAATATGCTCGATATTCCTCCATTTAAAATTTTAAAAGTCTATTTGGTCAAACAAAGAATCAGAGATTCATTAGATTATCAAATGATACATAGTGCGATATGATCAAAACAGGGAATTCTAGGTCTATCTATATACATATACCTAGAAAACAAGTAAAAAGCATCAACGGACTCTCTCTAATCGCCCTTTCCACCTAATTTTTTTTGTTCTAGGATAACAAGCTAGTTAGGAATCCTTTATTTTTTTTTCAACCTAATCGCTCTTTTGATTTTGGAAAAAATATCTTTATCAATATACTCTTTCTTTTACACATTTATCGCTACCCATAAATATAATGGAAAATAGCTATATAGTTAGGACTCATAACAAAAATAAATAATTCATTCACCGGAAAAGCTTTTCCCATATCAAGCACTAACCTCTTTTTAACGTACAATTAGATGGGGTAATCATTCAAATAAAAAATAAATGAAAGCTCGTTGCTTTTTGTTTCCCTATTCTAATTGGAGCCACCAAGCTCTATCCCTTTATTAACTAAACCCAAATGAATTTTTTTGTTCCGAGCCAAGAATTCACAAACTAAAATTTTGGTCGGATCCTTCCTATAAGAGAATGAAATTTTTTTATAATTCTTCATCGATACGACATGCTACTTTTTCCATTCATTCCTTTCTGGATCAGTCGTGGTTTTACAAGCTCTACCAATGGTATGGACGAACCGATTGCTTCATAGAAATGTGTAAAAAACCGAGTCGCTCTTAAAAGCCGAGTACTCTACCATTGAGTTAGCAACCCCAATACAATTTAGAAAATAACGTGGGTGTATATATCCAATCGCAATAAAAACAATAAAATGAAAAGATTGAATTGTCTAATAAAATATCAGACATTAAAAAAATGGAAAAATAGAAAAACTCTAAATGTTGAAGGCGAATAGATTCTCAACATACAAATGAACAGATAAAACAAAAAAATTTTCTAAAAAAAAATAAAAAAAATGGTATACCACCTCTTTATCTACTATGTTATACATTATACATTATTATATATATATATTATTATATCAATTCAATAAATAATTCAATTACTTACCTTTGTAATCAAAAAAGAATTTATTGTTTGTATCGCAGAAAATCCAACGAACCTACCATTTGATGAAGTAATAAAGTCTATTTAACTTAACGTGAGTAAATTGATCAATTTATTCACGATCGGATTATATTTCTTTGATACACTGTTGTCAATATTAGTATTGAAAAAGAATACAATTGAAAAAACAAACGAATAAAATAAAAATGAGAAAATCTAATATTTAAAATAGAATATTAATGAAATATTAATATTTCATTAAAACTCTATTTTCTATTTTTAATATTAGAAATTCGATTATTATTATGTTATAATTCCTTATAACAAAAATTCTTTCTATAAATTTGATTCTAGT